AATGAATTGCCTGACGAAAAGGGTTACCTTGATAGGGTAAATTATGTAATAATATTACATTCATTATATTTAATAGAATTAAACTATTTCTAAAAGTATCAAAAACTTTTGTGCATCATACACCAAAATATATCAATTATAAAAAGATAAGCTAATCAAGCTACTGGGTTCATACCCCATTTATAAAGGTCCTAATCCTTTTCTTTTTAATTTTTAATAATTCAGCTAAAATTATATTCTTCTTTATCTTAATTACAGGTACGATAATCACAGTATCATCTAATTCTTGATTGGGAGCTTGAATAGGTCTAGAAATTAATTTATTATCTTTTATCCCCCTAATAAATAGTAATAACTTAATATCTACAGAAGCCTCTCTTAAGTATTTCCTAACTCAAGCTTTAGCATCAGCAGTATTATTATTTGCTATTATAATGAGATACTTAAACAATTTTCCTGTCACACAAGAAAATTCTTTATATAATGACCTAATTATTACATCATCGCTATTATTAAAAAGAGGAGCAGCCCCCTTTCATTTCTGATTCCCAAATGTTATAGAAGGTTTATCATGAATAAACGCTTTAACTTTAATAACATGACAAAAAATTGCACCTCTTATATTAATCTCTTATATTACACAAAATAATTTTATTATTTTAGTGATCATTACATCAACCATTGTAGGATCCTTAGGTGGATTAAATCAAACTTCTTTACGAAAGTTAATAGCCTTCTCCTCTATCAACCACCTAGGTTGAATACTAACGGCTATGCAAGCTAGTGAATCAATATGATTAATTTATTTCTCAGTTTATTCCTTTTTATCCTTCAGTTTAACTTTCATATTCAACAATTTTAAAATATTCCACATCAATCAACTATTCAATTCATTTTTTAGATCAAAAATTTTAAAATTTATATTATTCCTAAATCTTTTATCCTTAGGTGGATTGCCCCCATTTATTGGATTTTTACCTAAATGATTGGTTATTCAAATATTAGTTCTAAAAAGACAATACATTTTAATAACCATCATAACTGTAATAACTTTGATTACATTATTTTTTTATCTACGGCTATGTTTTGCAGCTTTTATATTAAACTACTACGAAAATAACTGAACTGTAAATATATTCATCAACAATTTTTCATTTAAAACTATACTTGTTTTATCTTTCATCTCTACATTTAGATTAGTACTAGTTTCCCTAGTCTACCTATTCTTGTAAATTTATAGTAAGGCTTTAAGTTAAATAAACTAATAGCCTTCAAAGCTATAAATATAAGTATAGTCTTTTAAGCCTTAGTAAGTTTTTACTCCTTTAGAATTGCAGTCTAATGTCATTATTGACTATAAAGCCTTGATTAAAAAGAATAAATTCTTATAAATAGATTTACAGTCTATTGCCTAAACTTCAGCCATTTAATCGCGACAATGGCTATTTTCAACAAACCATAAAGATATTGGAACATTATATTTTATTTTCGGAGCTTGAGCAGGTATAGTAGGAACATCTCTTAGAATTTTAGTTCGAGCAGAACTAGGGCACCCAGGAGCTTTAATTGGAGATGACCAAATCTATAATGTAATCGTAACAGCTCATGCATTTGTTATAATTTTTTTCATGGTAATACCTATTATAATTGGAGGATTTGGAAATTGATTAGTACCTCTAATATTAGGAGCGCCAGATATAGCGTTCCCTCGAATAAATAATATAAGATTTTGATTATTACCTCCCTCTCTTACATTACTTTTAGTGAGCAGTATAGTAGAAAACGGAGCTGGTACAGGTTGAACTGTTTACCCTCCCCTTTCATCAATTATCGCTCATGGTGGAGCCTCAGTTGATTTAGCTATTTTTTCTCTACATTTAGCTGGTATTTCATCAATTTTAGGGGCTGTAAATTTCATTACTACAGTAATTAATATACGATCAACAGGGATTACATTTGACCGAATACCTTTATTCGTTTGAGCTGTAGTATTAACAGCTCTTCTTTTACTTCTATCTCTCCCAGTATTAGCTGGAGCTATTACTATACTTTTAACAGACCGAAACTTAAATACATCTTTCTTCGACCCAGCTGGTGGTGGGGATCCTATCTTATACCAACACTTATTTTGATTCTTTGGACACCCTGAAGTTTATATTTTAATTTTACCAGGATTTGGAATAATTTCTCACATTATTAGACAAGAATCGGGTAAAAAGGAAACATTCGGATCCTTAGGTATAATTTATGCTATAATAGCAATTGGGTTACTTGGGTTTATTGTATGAGCTCATCATATATTTACAGTAGGTATAGATGTTGATACTCGAGCTTACTTCACTTCAGCTACAATAATTATTGCTGTCCCTACTGGAATTAAAATTTTCAGTTGATTAGCCACTCTTCATGGAACACAATTAAATTATTCACCAGCTATATTATGAGCTTTAGGATTTGTATTTTTATTCACAGTTGGAGGACTAACTGGAGTAGTATTAGCAAACTCTTCTGTTGATATTATTCTTCATGACACTTACTACGTAGTAGCTCATTTCCATTATGTTTTATCAATAGGAGCAGTATTTGCTATTATAGCCGGATTTGTACATTGATACCCATTATTTACTGGATTAGTTTTAAATCCTAAGTGATTAAAGAGCCAATTTATTATTATATTTATTGGTGTAAACTTAACTTTCTTCCCTCAACACTTCTTAGGATTAGCGGGAATGCCTCGACGATATTCTGACTACCCAGATGCTTACACAACATGAAATGTAGTTTCTACAATTGGTTCATCAATTTCTTTATTAGGAATTCTTTTCTTTTTATTTATTATTTGAGAAAGATTAGTTACTCAACGTCAAGTAATTTATCCAATACAACTTAGTTCTTCAATTGAATGACTTCAAAATACCCCGCCTGCTGAACACAGTTATTCAGAACTACCTCTTTTAACTAATTTCTAATATGGCAGATTAGTGCAATGGATTTAAGCTCCATATATAAAGTATTTTACTTTTATTAGAAACTAATGACAACATGAGCTGCCCTTGGCCTTCAAGATAGTGCCTCTCCTCTTATAGAACAACTTACATTTTTTCATGATCATGCTCTTATAATTTTAGTAATAATTACAACTCTTGTAGGTTATTTAATATTTATATTATTCTTCAATACTTACACAAATCGAAACCTCCTTCACGGTCAAACCATTGAAATAATTTGAACTATTCTTCCAGCAATTGTTCTATTATTTATTGCTTTCCCCTCTCTACGCCTACTTTATTTATTAGATGAAATTAATGAACCTTCAGTAACTTTAAAGGCTATTGGACACCAATGATACTGAAGTTACGAATACTCAGATTTCATAAATGTAGAATTTGATTCATATATAATTCCTACTAATGAATTAGCTACAGACGGATTTCGTTTATTAGATGTAGATAACCGAGTGGTTTTACCTATAAATTCACAAATTCGAATTTTAGTAACAGCAGCAGATGTAATCCACTCTTGAACAATTCCATCATTAGGAGTAAAGGTTGATGGAACCCCTGGTCGATTAAACCAAACTAATTTTTTAATAAACCGTCCAGGTTTATTTTATGGTCAATGTTCTGAAATTTGCGGAGCTAATCACAGTTTTATACCTATTGTAATTGAAAGAATTCCTGTTAATCATTTTATTAAATGAGTTACTAACAGAGCTAACTCATAATTTATCATTAGATGACTGAAAGCAAGTACTGGTCTCTTAAACCATCTTATAGTAAATTAGCACTTACTTCTAATGGAAAAAATTAGTTAAAGTATAACATTAGTATGTCAAACTGAAATTACTGAATTAATTAGTATTTTTTAATTCCACAAATAGCCCCTATCGGTTGATTAAGTTTATTTATTATCTTCTCAATTACTTTTATTTTGTTTAGTATAATAAATTATTATTCTGTACTTCCACAAACCCCTAAATCTCAAATCTCAAAGAAGTATTCATCTACATCCCTCAACTGAAAATGATAACAAATTTATTCTCTGTATTCGACCCCTCATCAAGCATTTTCAATTTATCATTAAATTGAATAAGAACATTCCTAGGATTATTATTAATTCCATCAGCTTACTGATTAATACCATCACGATGACATATTTTTTGAAATTCTATTTTACTAACATTACATAAGGAGTTCAAAACCTTATTAGGACCTTCAGGTCATTCAGGTTCAACCTTCATTTTCGTTTCATTATTTTCTCTAATTCTATTTAATAATTTTATAGGTTTATTCCCATATATTTTCACAAGTACAAGTCATCTAACATTAACTCTTACCTTAGCTCTTCCGTTATGACTATGTTTTATATTATATGGATGAATTAATCACACTCAACATATGTTTGCCCATTTAGTACCTCAAGGAACTCCAGCAGTACTAATACCATTCATGGTATGTATCGAAACTATTAGTAATATTATTCGACCAGGAACTTTAGCTGTTCGACTAGCAGCTAATATAATTGCAGGACACTTATTATTAACCCTATTAGGAAATACTGGCCCTTCGTTATCTTACACCATCGTATCCCTTTTATTAATCGGACAAATTGCTTTATTAGTACTTGAATCAGCTGTAGCTATTATTCAATCATATGTATTTGCTGTTTTAAGTACTTTATACTCTAGTGAAGTAAACTAATGTCAACACACTCAAATCACCCATTCCATTTAGTAGATTATAGTCCATGACCTTTAACAGGAGCTATTGGAGCTATAACATCTGTATCAGGTTTAGTTAAATGATTCCACCAATATGATATTTCACTGTTTCTATTAGGAAATGTAATTACTATCCTAACAGTTTATCAATGATGACGAGACGTTTCACGAGAAGGAACCTTTCAAGGATTACATACCCTTCCAGTTACATTAGGTCTTCGATGAGGAATAATTTTATTTATTTTATCAGAAGTCTTATTCTTTGTATCATTCTTTTGAGCATTTTTCCATAGCAGACTATCACCTGCCATCGAATTAGGTGCTTCATGACCTCCTGCCGGTATTCAACCATTCAACCCATTCCAAATTCCTTTATTAAATACAGCAATTCTATTATCATCTGGAGTTACAGTAACTTGAGCTCATCATAGTTTAATGGAAGGTAATCATTCTCAAGCCACACAAGGATTATTCTTTACAGTTCTATTAGGAGTTTACTTCACTATCCTACAGGCATATGAATACATCGAAGCACCTTTTACTATTGCAGATTCAGTTTACGGTTCTACATTCTTTATAGCAACAGGCTTCCACGGAATTCATGTATTGATCGGAACAACTTTCCTTTTAGTCTGTTTAATCCGACATTTAAATAACCACTTTTCTAAGACTCACCATTTCGGATTTGAAGCAGCCGCATGATACTGACATTTCGTTGATATTGTATGATTATTCCTCTATATCTCAATTTATTGATGAGGAGGTTAATTAATTATCTGTATAGTATATAAGTATATTTGACTTCCAATCATAAGGTCTACTAATCAGTAGTATAGATAATCTTTTCAATCATTATTATAGGGTCAATTCTAATAGCAATCACCAGAATTGTAATAATTTTAGCTTCAGTACTTTCAAAAAAAGCTCTTACAGACCGAGAAAAATGTTCCCCATTTGAATGTGGATTTGACCCAAAATCATCTTCACGTCTACCTTTCTCACTTCGATTTTTCCTAATCACTATTATTTTTCTAATTTTCGATGTAGAAATTGCTCTTATTTTACCTATAATTCTAATTATCTCTATTTCAGATATCTTCATATGAACAATTACCTCAATTATTTTCATTATTATTCTAATTATTGGATTATACCATGAATGAAATCAAGGAATATTAAACTGATCAAACTAAACCTAGGGTTGTAGTTAATTATAACATTTGATTTGCATTCAAAAAGTATTGATATTCTCAATCTACCTTAAACAGAATATGAAGCGATTTATTGCAATTAGTTTCGACCTAATCTTAGGTATTTAATACCCTTATTCTCTAAAAATATAAAATTAATTATTTACTAAATCTTTTAATTGAAGCCAAAAAGAGGCTTATCACTGTTAATGATAGAATTGAGGTTATTCTCCAATTAAGGAAGTATGACGTTCAAGAAAAAGCTGCTAACTTTTATCTTTTAATGGTTAAACTCCATTTGTACTTCTGTTTATATAGTTTAACAAAAACATTACATTTTCATTGTAAAAACAAAATTTTATTATTTTTATAAATTACTAAAATTAATTCACTATATCCAAGAATTACATAATTACCCTAACATCTTCAGTGTTATGCTCTACATTTAAGCTACTTGAATAAAATATTAAAAAGAAAGAAAATAAGAAAATAATTCATAAAACAAATAATAAAAGATAAATCTTCAAATTATTATTATGCATAACAAATATATGTTGAGAATATTTCACTAATTCATTATATAAGTTTTGACCCCCTAAAAATTCTGATCAACCCTGATCAAAAGATTTACATACTCTACCCCCTAAAATCAAAGGATAATTAATAATTCCATAGGTAGAAATATAAGGTATAAACCATATAGAACCAAAAAAATAACTACTTACATAATTACTTAAAGATTTATTGAAATAAAATAGGGAAACATTTGAAATTAAATAACCTAATACACCCCCCACAATACAAACAAACAAAGTTAACAATTTCAAATGACTAGGTAGACAAATTATATAGGGCGTAGGAAAAATCAATCAACTTAACATACTACCCCCTACAATTCTCATTACTAGTAAACCTCTCATCCCACGAAGCATAATTCACCCTTCATCTCTTAATATATTTAAAGATCCACAATTTAATTCCCCTGTTATTGAATAATAAACCAATCGAAAAGAATAACAAACAGTTAAACCAGTAGAGAAAAAATATAAAAAGAAAGAAAACATATTAATATAACTTAAAGAAACAATTTCAAGAATTATATCCTTAGAATAAAATCCAGCTAAAAAAGGCATACCACACAATGCTAAATTAGCAACATTAAAACAACCAGATGTTAATGGTATATAAACTCCAAGCCCCCCTATCAAACGAATATCTTGAGAATTATTCATATTATGAATGATAGCTCCAGCACATATAAATAAAAGAGCCTTAAATAAAGCATGAGTTAACAGATGAAAAAAAGCTAATTTATAAAACCCTATAGATAAAATTCTTATTATTAATCCTAACTGTCTTAAAGTAGATAGGGCAATAATCTTTTTTAGATCAAATTCAAAATTAGCCCCTAATCCAGCTATAAATATAGTCAAACCAGATAATAATAATAATAAATCCCCTAATCATCTACCTCTCAACAGAATATTAAATCGAATCAATAAATAAACGCCAGCAGTCACCAAAGTAGAAGAATGGACTAAAGCAGAAACTGGTGTAGGAGCAGCTATAGCCGCAGGTAATCAAGATGAAAATGGAATTTGAGCACTCTTAGTTATAGCAGCTAATATAATTAAAGCCCCAATAATTTCCATTTCTACTCTATTTTTCATAACTTCTAAATAAAAAATATAATTTCAACTCCCGTAATTTAACATTCAAGCAATAGCTAATAAAAACGCAACGTCCCCAATCCGATTAGACAGGGCTGTTAATATACCAGCATTATATGACTTAACATTTTGAAAATAAATAACTAAACAATAAGATACTAACCCTAATCCGTCTCAACCTAATAAAATTCTAATCAAATTTGGACTAATAATTAATAATATTATAGATATAACAAATATAAGAACTAATATAATAAACCGATTAATGTTTACATCACCTCTCATATACTCCTTTCTATAATAAATAACTAAAGAAGCAATTAATAAAACAAAAGATATAAATAATAAACTTATTCAATCAAATAAAAAAGTTATCACAATTCTAACTGAATTTAAACTTACAACTTCTCACTCCAAAAAGATAGTATAATCATTTAATAAAAATAACAAACTAGACAAAAAAAAATTGATTCTAATAGAAATTAAAACCAAAAATCTAATTCTACAAATTGATAAATATTTCACGATCTAAAATGACTAACTCATATCATTGACACCACAAATCAATATTTTAAATAAACTATTTAGATTAATTAAAGTCAAAATAAACAAATATCTCTCTTTAAAATTAATAGATTTAAAGGAAATCAATGAAGAAATAACAACAAGTACTCTCGAATCTTACCCCCTCTAAATGAATATACACCAGAAAATACCTTTCCATGTTGACTATAAGCATATAAATATAATGTATAAGCAGCTCTAAAAAAAGATAATAAAGATAAAGCAATTATAGTAACTCAAGATCAACTAACAATTCTATTCAATAAAGAAATTTCACCTAATAAATTCAATGAAGGGGGAGCTGCTATATTACAAGCTCTCAATAAAAATCACCATAAAGTCATAGAAGGTATAAAATTTAATAATCCCTTATTAATTAATAAACTTCGACTTCCTAACCGTTCATAAGTAATATTAGCCAAACAAAACAACCCTGAAGAACATAATCCATGAGCAATTATCAAAGTATAAGACCCACAAAGACCTCAATAAGTTAAAGTTATAAGACCCCCTAATACAATTCCTATATGAGCTACAGAAGAATAAGCAATAAGAGCCTTTAAATCAGTCTGACGTAAACAAACCAATCTAATCAATACCCCCCCTACTAATCTAATACTAACTCAAACATAATTATATTTAACTCCTCTTATCTGTAAAAAAGAAAACACTCGCAATAGTCCATATCCTCCTAACTTTAATATAATACCAGCTAAAATTATTGACCCTGAAACTGGGGCCTCTACATGAGCCTTAGGTAATCATAAATGAACCAAAAATATTGGTATCTTAACTAAAAAAGCTAAAATTAAACTCAAATATAACAAATCATAATTAAATATATAATTACCCAATAAATAAAAATTTATAGTATTTAAAGTATTATATAAATAAAAAATCCCAACCAATATAGGTAAAGAAACTAATAAAGTATAAAATAATAAATAAACACCAGCCTGTAAGCGTTCTGGTTGATATCCTCATCCTAAAATTAAAAATAACGTAGGAATTAAACTACTTTCAAAAAATAAATAAAATATAAATAAATTTATACTTCTAAAAGTCAGAACTAAAAAAACTAATAAAATTAACACATTAAACAAAAATAATCTTTTATAATTGCTATACTTATTAACAGACTCGCTAGCTGTCAACATTAGTGTGCAAATTCAAAAACTTAATAGAATTAATCCATAAGAAATTACATCAAATCCTAAAAAATAAGAAATACTTACAAAATAATTAGTACAATAATTTAATATAATAAAAATAAAGGTAACAACAAACAATAAATTTTGTACCATTCAAAATAAACCATTAATAAAACAAATAGGACTAATAAAAAGTATTATAAAAATTAATTTTAACATTGTAAAATATTAAATGATTGAAAATAATCATTTCCATGAGTACGAATTATAGAAACTAAAATAGAAAGTCCTAAAGCACCTTCACAAACTCTAAAAGTCAAAAATATTATACTAAAAAATCTTCTATAATCTATCAAATTTAAAAAAATAAATAAAAATTTATTTTTTCTTAATACAATATATTCTAAACTCAAAAGTATTGATAATAAATGCTTACGATTAGAAACAAAAACAAAAATTCCTATTAAAAACAAAAAACAAGGTAACCCTCAATATAAACTTATTAACATTAGTTTTAATAGTTTAATAAAAACATTGGTCTTGTAAACCAAAAATAAGATTAAGTCTTTTAAAACTTCAAGAGAAAAGAAATTACTTTATCATTAATCCCCAAAATTAATATTTTAATTAAACTACCTCCTGATATTATACAACTATTTTTATACACATCTACATTAATTTCAAGACTTATTTTTATTCAAATAAATCATCCCTTAGCTATAGGATTAATACTATTAATCCAAACTTTACAAATTTGTTTATTAACAGGATTAATAGCAAAAAGATTTTGATTTTCTTATATTCTATTTCTAATTTTCCTGGGAGGAATATTAGTTCTATTTATTTATGTAACCTCTCTAGCTTCAAATGAAATATTTTCTTTATCTATAAAATTAACTACTATTTGTGTAATAGTTATAGCAACTCTTATATTAATCTCCGTATTTATAGATAAATCATCAACAGCATCTTTTATACAAAATTTAGAAATACAATCATTTAACCAAATAAATGTTCTTCTTCCAGAAAATGCTCTAAATCTACATAAATTATATAACTTCCCCACAAATATAATCACTATTCTATTAATAAATTACCTTTTAGTTACTTTAATCGCTGTAGTAAAAATTACTAAATTATTTTACGGCCCTCTTCGACCAATAAACTAATGAACAAACCTTTACGAACCCAACACCCACTATTTAAAATTGCAAATAATGCTTTAGTAGATCTGCCGGCCCCTGTAAATATTTCAGCTTGATGAAATTTCGGTTCCCTTCTAGGATTATGTTTAATCATTCAAATTATAACAGGATTATTCCTGGCTATACATTATACAGCTGATATTAATTTAGCTTTCAATAGAGTAAACCACATTTGTCGTGATGTAAATTATGGTTGATTATTACGAACTCTTCACGCTAACGGAGCATCATTTTTCTTTATTTGTATCTACCTACACGTTGGACGAGGTATTTATTACGGCTCATACTTATTCACACCCACTTGATTAGTGGGAGTACTAATTCTATTTTTAGTAATAGCAACAGCCTTTATAGGATATGTTTTACCTTGAGGACAAATATCATTCTGAGGAGCCACAGTTATTACTAACCTATTATCAGCTATTCCATACTTAGGTATTGATTTAGTACAATGAGTATGAGGAGGATTCGCTGTTGATAACGCAACTCTTACTCGATTCTTCACTTTCCATTTTATTTTACCATTTATTGTATTAGCAATAACTTTAATTCACTTACTATTCTTGCATCAAACAGGATCAAATAACCCAATTGGATTAAATTCTAATATTGATAAAATCCCCTTCCACCCATATTTCTCATTCAAGGATATTGTAGGGTTCATTGTAATAATTGCAGCTCTTCTTCTTCTTACATTAATCAATCCTTACTTACTTGGAGACCCAGATAATTTCATTCCAGCAAATCCTTTAGTAACCCCAGTACACATTCAACCCGAATGATACTTCCTTTTCGCTTATGCAATCTTACGTTCTATTCCTAATAAACTTGGAGGAGTAATTGCACTAGTCTTATCAATTGCTATTTTAGCTATTTTACCTTTTTATCATTTAAGAAAATTCCGAGGAATTCAATTTTATCCTATCAATAAAATCTTATTTTGATCTATGGTAGTAACAGTTATTTTATTAACATGAATTGGTGCTCGTCCAGTAGAAGATCCATACGTCCTAGTAGGACAAATTTTAACTGTTATCTACTTCCTTTATTATATTATTAATCCACTAGTTAATAAATGATGAGATAATTTAATCAACTAGTTAATGAGCTTGAATAAGCATATGTTTTGAAAACATAAGATAGAAATCAAATTTTCTATTGACTTTACTAATTTTTATTAACCACATATAACTAATCAATAATAATTTAAATCCAATAATAAACAATAAAAAATTTAATGAAAAAGGTAAAAAACTTTTTCAAGCCAAATACATTAATTTATCGTAACGAAACCGAGGTAAAGTACCACGAGCTCAAATAAATAAAAAAGAAATAAATGTTAACTTAACATAAAATATAACATTAAATAAATCACACCCTAAAAAAATTACACAAAATAACATTCTTATAAACAAAATACTAGCATATTCAGCTATAAAAATCAAAGCAAATCCTCCTCTTCTATATTCAATATTAAATCCAGATACTAATTCAGATTCCCCTTCAGCAAAATCAAAAGGAGTCCGATTAGTTTCTGCTAAACAAATACAAAACCAAACTAATCTAATAGGAAATAAAATAACCAAAAATCAAACTCTTTTTTGGTAATAGAAAAAATCTAAAATATTATAACCCCCAATTAAAAAAACAAAAGACAATAAAACTAATGCTATACTAACTTCATAAGAAATAGTTTGAGCAACAGCCCGAAGCCCCCCTAATAAAGCATAATTAGAATTAGAAGATCAACCAGCAACCATAACAGTATAAACCCCCAAACTAGTACAACATAAAAAAAATAATAACCCTAAATTAAAAGAAAATAACTTTACAAATAAAGGAATACACAATCAAGCAACTAAAGAAAGAAATAAAGAAAAAATAGGAGAAAAATAATAAGAAATATAATTTGACAAAAGAGGATAAGTTTGTTCCTTAGTAAATAACTTAATCGCATCACAAAAAGGTTGTGGAATACCTATTAATCCAACCTTATTAGGCCCCTTACGAATTTGAATATAACCTAATACTTTACGCTCCAAAAGAGTTAAAAAAGCAACTCTCACTAAAACACAAATTACTAAAATTAAACTGCCAATAATTGATAAAATAAATTCTATAAAAAACAAGTACTATTTGTAATATAAATTACATAAATAAATTCTAAATTTATTGCACTAATCTGCCAAAATAGTTATTTAAATTAATCATATTCTAATTTAAAAATATAATTATTTTAATACCTGGTCCTTTCGTACTAAGGTATTATAATTTACTAAAGATAGAAACCAACCTGGCTTACGCCGGTCTGAACTCAGATCATGTAAGAATTTAAAAGTCGAACAGACTTAACATTTAAGCGGCTACACCTAAAATTATATCTTAATCCAACATCGAGGTCGCAAACTTTTTTATCGATATGAACTCTCCAAAAAAATTACGCTGTTATCCCTAAAGTAACTTAATCTTATAATCACTACTAATGGATCAGTAACTCATAAATTAATGATTTTTTATAATTAAAAGTTCATTAAATTTTAACATCACCCCAACAAAATATTTTCTATTATAAAAATAAAATAAATCCAAAAAATTTAAATAAAAAAAAATATAAAGATTTATAGGGTCTTCTCGTCTTTTAATAATATTTTAGCTTTTTGACTAAAATATAAAATTCTATTATAAATTTATATGAAACAGCTTATACCTCGTCCAACCGTTCATACCAGCCTTCAATTAAAAGACTAATGATTATGCTACCTTTGCACAGTTAGGATACTGCGGCCATTTAAAAATTTCAGTGGGCAGGTCAGACTTTAAAAATAACTCAAAAAGACATGTTTTTGTTAAACAGGCGGGTAAAAAATTTGCCGAGTTCTTTATACAAACTTATCATATAAAATTACTTAAACATTAAATATACTAATTCTATCATTATTCCTTTTTATAAATTATTAATAAAAAAATTTTTATAAATAAATTAAAATATAATAAATAATATAAACTATAAAATAATTTATAACAAACTTTATAATGATTGCTAATTCTAAGCATACATTTTATATTAAAATTATTAATTTTTAACAATTTATCTTAAAGCTTATCCCTTAAGATATTCAAATTAATAAATTTTTTAATTAAACAAATAACCAAAAAATTAAAAATTCGTAAATTAAATTTATTTCTAAAAAAACTAGATACCTTTATAAACGAATAACATTTCATTTCTAATAATTTATTTAAAATAATTTTGACACATTAACTTTCATAAATTATTAACTCTTATAAAATCGAGATTAATAAATAATTATTAATTATTTGATAAACCCTGATACACAAGGTACAATAAATTAAATTTTCTTTTAAAACAAAAATTTTTCAAAATATTTCAGTAATCTTTCACAATACTAATTAACTATTATTATTATTATTTTTTCGTTAAAAACTACTAAAACATTAAATTATATAATTATTTTTAATAAATTAATTTTAAAACAAAAAAAATTAATAAACAAATATTGCTCAGTTTATATTGATTTGCACAAAAATCTTTTCAATGTAAATGAAATGCTTTACTAAATAAGCTTTAAACTGTCATTCTAGATACACCTTCCGGTACATCTACTATGTTACGACTTATCTTACCTTAATAGTAAGAGCGACGGGCGATGTGTGCATATTCTAGAGCTAAAATCAAATTCACAATCTTTAAAATTTTACTATCAAATCCACCTTCACTAAAAATATTTCATAATTAGATCCGTTTAAATATATTTATTGTAACCCATCTCTACTCAAATATAAGCTACACCTTGATCTGATATACATTCCTATTAAAATTATAGAAAATTATTATTCTAATAAAATATTCTGATAACGACGGTATATAAACTGAAAAACAAACTTAAGTAAGGTTCATCGTGGATTATCAATTACAGGACAGGTTCCTCTGAATAGACTAAAATACCGCCAAATTTTTTAAGTTTCAAGAACATAACTACTACTACCTTAGTGTTAACAATTACATTTTAAATAATAGGGTATCTAATCCTAGTTTATATCTAAAATTTACAAGCTTCAAAATCCCACAATTTAAAAATTATTAAATTTAAAATTTCACCTAATAAATTTAATTTTATTTTAAAATCAATCATTTTAACTCACACTGAACAAATTTTATTTGCATTATTTGTGTAACCGCGGCTGCTGGCACAAATTTAGCCAATACTTTATGAAATTACTATTTCCAAGTTTCCTTGATTAATAAAGCTATTTACTGAGATTATAATTAAAATTTATTTATTATTAAAATAAATAAAAATACACGCAAAAACTTACATATAAAATAAATCAATAATAAAATTCAAAGCCAAAATAAAACTTTAATATTAATTTATTAAAAAAAGTATATATAAATTACTAATAAACCATATTAAATCTTAGTAACTAACTTAAAGTACAACTTTAATAAAATAAAAAAACATAAAAATAAAATAGATTAGTATTCCGGGCTGCATCAGTCATTACCCCCTAAGTAATTAACCGTTTTTCATTGTAAAAAATTAGATGAAAACAGCCTATTATAAAAAATCATGTTTTCATTAAATTCAATTAGTAATAATTAATTATTTATTATTAATTTAATAATAAAATATAATTATTACTTAATAACATAAAAAAATAAATTAATAATTGAAATAATAATTAAATAAAATAACAAAAAATTATCATATCTGTATAAAAAGATTTAGTAAATAATTAATTTTATACAAATTTTTTTTTTTTTTTTTTAAATTATAAAATTTATAAAATATTAAAATTTAAATTAAATTTTCATTCATAAATTTATTTTTATATAGTTTTAAAAATTTTAAAATATTAGTTAAAGATAAATTAACGATATACCAGTTAAGATTAATAAATATCTATATATATATAAATATTTAATTAATTAATATATGCCTATTAATTATGTCAAAAAAACCCTAAAATTCAGAGATCTATAACAATTAGATCAATTGATTAGTAGATAAAATCATCTGTAGTTAGACATTTGTATAAATAAATAATAAAAATAACTCTTTGTTATTCATCTATCTATTTATCTATGAGTTGTACTTTTAACTCTCGGAAATGTCTATATTGGAATTTACTGTTAACTACTAATAAAAAGTACAATTTAAATAAGTTTACTAATTTAACTTATTTAAATAAAATTAATTTAAATTTAATTATTTTATCTAACTTAATTAAAATTAACTATAGAAAAAAAAAAAAAAAAAAAAATTAGATGAAAACAGCCTATTATAAATGAAATAAGCTGTTTTCATTG